CGAACTCGGAACATACCATTGGGAAGTGATTCAGTAATTAAACCTTCGTGAATTAATTTTTGTTCTTTCATTCCAGGTAACCCCCTTGAAGTATCAACTAATGGAGGAGGAGTGATAGTAGACAATCCGTCTTTCCTCTCTTTTTCCAAATAGCAAGTTACGGATCAAATTCGGATACCAGAAGGATCACCATATATAATACAAAATTTCTCCCCCAATTCCTTCTAGTCGAGCTTCTCGATCTGTCATTATACCTCGAGAAGTAGAAAGAATTACGATACCCATTCCACCTAAAATCCTAGGAATTCGTTGATAGTTGGAATAGATTCGTAGACCGGGTCGACTGATACGCTTTAAAATATTTCGATATGTTCCCTTCCTATTCCTTCTATGTCGCAGGGTTGAAACCAAAAAATATTTGTTGTTTTCCCGATGTTTCCTAACGTTTTCAATAAACCCTTCTCGTAGAAGTATTTTAACAATGTTTTCGGTGATATTAGTAGATGTTATTCGAACCGTTCCCTTTTTATCCATGTTAGCATTTCTTATAGAAGTTATTATATCGGCAATAGTGTCCCTACCCATGACGAACTAGAATTCTTGGTGCCTCACAGTTTTGATATAATCAACATGTTCCACTTTTTTTTTTTTTTATTTTTCTTATTTATTTATGAATTAGTAAAGGTATATGCGTGAGACACAATCTACTAACGTGATCTATTTCAGATACCTTACTACACTCCATACTCTATTATGGTCTCATCTACTCGTATTTATATATTTATAAGACTTCAGGAGCTAATGAGACTATTTTAGTGAAACTCAACTGTCTCAATTCCCGAGCGATCGCTCCAAAAACTCGAGTTCCTTTTGGATTTCCTTCTTGATCAATGACAACTGCTGCATTGTCATCATATCGTATTATCATACCGTTGTCACGTTTGAGTTCTTTACATGTACGCACAATTACAGCTCTGATCACTTCTGATCTTTCGAGAGGCATATTGGGCACTGCTTCTTTGATTACAGCAACAATAACGTCACCAATATGAGCATATCGCTGATTACTAGCTCCTATGATTCGAATACACATCAATTCTCGAGCCCCGCTGTTGTCTGCTACATTCAAATGGGTCTGAGGTTGAATCATATCATTTTTTGAATCTGCTCTTTCAATGCAAAGGGCAAAGGAAAAAGAGAGAAATATTGTCTTCCCAGAAATCAAAAAATCTGCGATTGTATTTTTCATCACAAATACCCTTCAAATACCTATCACGCGATAATGAATTGAGTTCGTATAGGCATTTTGGACGCAGCTATTGAAATAGCTGCTCTGGCTACAGTTTCTGATATTCCGCCCATTTCATAAAGTATTCGACCTGGTTTAACGACAGATACCCAATATTCGGGAGATCCTTTCCCCGAACCCATGCGTGTTTCGGTAGGTCTTACTGTAACGGGTTTGTCGGGAAATATACGTACCCATATTTTTCCACCGCGGCGCGCATACCGTGTCATTGCCCGTCGTCCTGCTTCTATTTGTCTAGATGTGATCCAAGCGGGTTCAAGTGCCTGAAGAGCGTATTTACCGAAACAAATATGATTGCCTCGATAAGATATTCCCTTCATTCTTCCTCTATGTTGTTTACGGAATCTGGTTCTTTTGGGGTTCTAGTTGATGGTTTTTTCTCAATACCATCTCTACTGCAGAACCGGACATGAGAGTTTCTTCTCATCCAGCTCCTCGCGAATGAAACGATTCAATAATATTACAGATGCACATGTATTTATTTAATGAATAATACACGGACGGATTTATTGATATTTAATCTGTCACACAGCAATCCGTATATCTTGTATATTATCTTGTATATATAGCTAGACGTATATTTCTATTTATATGGGATAATGCCTTTCTTTTGAAAATGAATTCTTGACCTTTACCGAATCCGTCAAAATATTGCAATCCAATAATGGCTTCGCGGGCGAATATTGACTCTTTCCTTACTTTCTTCATTTGTAGGTTGAACCTATGACCTATCAGAATAAATCAATTGGTTCCTGGTTGATTCCGCCATCCCACCCAATGAATCATTAGGATTTGTTTTTAATAGAATCTTCTGCAGTCACAGGTTCCGTCGTTCCCATAGCTTTTCATTAATGGCTAGGCCTGAACTATGCAATGGAGCTCCTAATGAAATTCGTTCCCGAGCCAATCTCCTCAGTCTCTATTGACTCGAGGCTCTTTATTATTTGTATTTTTCTTATGAACCTTATTCATCTAATTACTAATTATGGACGAATCAGTATTGATGCTTTATCACACTGCTTTTTATGATAATGATGTGATTGATAGACCATACATATTGGAATCATATATCATGGAGATTCTCCTTCTCTCTTTCTCTCGCCCTTCCATTTACCCACATCCTTCTATTTTCCTTTCCCTTTCCAAGCCATAAATGGACTTTTCCTTTATGGAAAAAAAAAGATTTCAGTTGTTACAACTATATGATCGATACATCATATAGTGACTGGTTCCTTGGATCTCGATAATACAAAGCAATGAGTTGGTTACTAGTTCTTATAGTTATTAGTTAGGGGCTGGTCTGTTTTTTTTTTTTTGAATCCCAACTCTAAAGAAAAAACCAACGAGTCACACACTAAGCATAGCAGTTCTACCAAATGGTCAATCGAATTTTTATTCAACCCTATAGAATTAGAATTGCTCATTTTTCATTTTTTTTTTTTATTGAAGTGAAAAGGAATAGTTTGTAGTTTTTGTTCTATCGCGGAATAGAATGGCAAGCAAAGGAGGGACCATTATTTCTCGTCTACAAATATCCAAATTTTGATGCCCAATATTCCATAGGCGGTTTGAACTGGATAGGAACAATGATCAATTTTAGCTCGAATGGTTTGTAGGGGAACCCTACCTTCTCTGATCCATTCGACACGTGCAATTTCTTTTCCGTCGATACGCCCTGCAATTTCCACTTGAATTCCTTTTGTGTCTGCTTCTTCAGTTAATTCAATAGCTTTTTTCATTGCCTTTCGAAACGAAACTCGATTCTTTAATTGTAGAGCTATATATTCTGCAAGAATATTAGGTTGTCCATAAGGTTTTGCAACTCTTGTAATAGCAATGTTAAGTCTCCGGTTCACAGAATGAAACCCCTTTTGTACATTGATCTGTAATTCTTTGATTCCTCGTGTTTGGCCTTCTATTAACAAGTTTTGGAATCCAATATAGATTATGACCTGGATCAGATCCATTTTTTTTTGAATCTCTATATGTGCAATTCCAATTCCTTCGAAACTTGAGGATATTCTTATATTTTTTTGTAAATATATCTTGATACAATCCCGTATTTTTTCATCTTCCTGTAGACCTATGTAATAACTTTTTGGTTGTGCGAACCAAAGGGAACGATGACTTTGGGTTTCCCCAAGTCGGAAACCAAGTGGATTTATTTTTTGACCCATCTTTTTTTTCTCTCTCTCTTTCTTTCTCTATATATCTTTCTATTATAGGATCTCTCCATACATTTTTTGTTTCTAAAAATATATCCTGATCCGTTTTCTTTTTAGATCTATCCTTCAATACAATAATTATATGACAAGCGAGTCTTTCTATTGGATAACTACGTCCTCTAGCCCGGGGTTTGAACTTTTTCACGATAGTACCCCCATGGACTTCGGCTTTACTAATGACTGAATCAGCTTCGTTGAAACTTTTATTGTGACTAGCATTTGCTGCTGCAGAATAAACCAGTTTAAAAATGGGATAAAATGCTCGATAAGGCATGAGTTCCAGTAACATAAGTGTTTTCTCATAGGAATGTCCACGAATTTGATCAATGACTCTTCGTGCTTTGTGAGCAGACATAGATACATGTTGAGCTAAAGCTTGTACTTGTGTGCTCGAGCTCCTCTTCATCTTCTGCTTCTGCTTTTTCAAGGTCTTCTTCCACTTTCTCCACTTTGACATAAGGTTCACCTCCCACCAATGAACGACGAGCACCTACTTTTATTTTCTTTTTTATTTTATTAAAGGAGAGATCTAGTATCGTTTCTCGCATGTCCCCGGAAAGTCAGAGTAGGTGCGAATTCTCCCAATTTGTGACCCACCATACGATCTGTTATATAAATAGGTATATGTGCCTTTCCATTATGAACGGCAATTGTATTGCCGATCATTGTGGGTATAATGGTAGATGCCCGGGACCAAGTTCCTATTATCTCTTTTTCCTCTCTCATGTTGAGCTTCTCCATTTTTGCCAATAAATGATTATCTACAAAAGGATTTTTTTTTAGTGAACGGGTCACGGCCGATTACTCCTTATTTTATTTTTTTTTTTTTTGACTGAATTTTCTCTATAAGAGGTAGAATAGAATAACCCGGTTGAAGCGTAATGATCATACGTCTGTAATGCATTTCCCATAATAGGTCCCATTCTTCTACCCTTTCCCGGGAGTCGATGACTATTTATAGCTATTACTTTGACGCCAAAGAAGAGTTCGACCCAATGCTTTATTTCTGTCCTAGTTGATCCTGATTCGACATTAGAAGTATATTGATTGTTCCCCAATAACCGAATACTCTTTTCTGTAAAGACTGCATATTTGATTCCATCCATAAATCCACTTTCTTCCCCACGAGTTCCAGTATCGATAAGAATTCTAGTTCTTACTCTTCATATGTTATGGTTGGTATGAATATACCATACCAATTCGTTATGTATGGATGATGAGATTCCATTGATACAGAGCCAATTCCAATAGACTTATTGAATATTCCCGTTGGCCTGCATCCAGCAGGAATTGAACCTACGAATTCGCCAATTATGAGTTGGGCGCTTTAACCATTCAGCCATGGATGCTTCGCGGGGGTCATTGTACATTGTGAATGACCCAATTCCAATTGAATTGGATTCCTTAGGAGGAATCAATGAGAGGACATCAATTCAAATCCTGGATCTTCGAATTGAGAGAGATCAAGAATTCTCACTATTTCTTAGATTCATGGACCAAATTCGATTCGGTGGGATCTTTCACTCCCATTTTTTTCCACCAAGAGCGCTTTATGAGACTCTTTGACCCCCGAATTTGGACTGTCCTACTTTCACGTGATTCACAGTGTTCAACAAGCACTCGATATTTCACGATCAAGGGTGTAGTACTGCTTGTAGTAGTGGTCCTTATATATCGTACTAACAATCGAAATAGGGTCGAAAGAAAAAATCTCTATTTGATGGGGCTTCTTCCTATACCTATGAATTCCATTGGACCCAAAAATTATACATTGAAAGAGAAAGAATCTTTTTGGTCTTCCAATCTCAATAGGTTGATTGTTTCGCTCCTGTATCTTCAAAAAGGGAAAAAGATCTCTGAGAGTTGTTTCATGGATCCGAAAGAGAGTACTTGGGTTCTCCCAATAACTAAAAAGCGTATCATGCCTGAATCTAACTGGGGTTCGCGGCGGTGGAGGAACCAGATCGGAAAAAAGAGGGATTCTAGTTGTAAGATATCTAATGAAACCGTAGCTGGAATTGAGATCTCATTCAAAGAGAAAGATATCAAATATCTGGAGTTTCTTTTTGTATCCTATACGGATGATCCGATCCGCAAGGACCATGATTGGAAATTCTTTGATCGCCTTTCTCCGAGTAAGAAGCGAAACATAATCAACTTGAATTCGGGACAGCTATTCGAAATCTTAGTGAAACACTTGATTTGTTATCTCATGTCTGCTTTTCATGAAAAAAGACCAATTGAGGTGGAGGGTTTCTTCAAACAACAAGGAGCTGAGGCAACTATTCAATCAAACGATATTGAGCATGTTTCCCATCTCTTCTCGAGAAACAAGTGGGGTATTTTTTTTCAAAATTGTGCTCAATTTCATATGTGGCAATTCCGCCAAGATCTCTTCGTTAGTTGGGGGAAGAATCAGCACAAATCGGATTTTTTGAGGAACGTCTCGAGAGAGGATTTGATTTGGTTAGACAATGTGTGGTTGGTAAACAAGGATCGGTTTTTTAGCAAGGTACGGAATGTATCGTCAAATATTCAATATGATTCCACAAGATCTATTTTCTTTCAAGTAACGGATTCTAGCCAATTGAAAGGATCTTCTGATCAATCCAGAGATCCTTTCGATTCCATTAGTAATGAGGATTCGGAATATCACACATTGATTAATCAAACAGAGATTCAGCAACTAAAAGAAAGATCGATTCTTTTGGATCCTTCCTTTCTTCAAACGGAACGAACAGAGATAGAATCAGATCGATTCCCGAAATGCCTTTCTGGATATTCCTCAATGTCCCGGCTATTCACGGAACGTGAGAAGCAGATGAATAATCATCTGCTTCCGGAAGAAATCGAAGAATTTCTTGGGAATCCTACAAGATCAATTCGTTCTTTTTTCTCTGATAGATGGTCAGAACTTCATCTGGGTTCGAATCCTACTGAGAGGTCGACTAGAGATCAGAAGAAGAAACAAGAAGGTGTTTCTTTTGTCCCTTCCAGGCGATCGGAAAATAAAGAAATAGTTGATATATTCAAGATAATTACGTATTTACAAAATACCGTCTCAATTCATCCTATTTCATCAGATCCGGGATGTGATATGGTTCCGAAGGATGAACCGGATATGGACAGTTCCAATAAGATTTCATTCTTGAACGAAAATGCATTTTTTGATTTATTTCATCTATTCCATGACCGGAACAAGGGGGGATACCAAGATTTTGAATCAGAAGAGAGATTTCAAGAAATGGCAGATCTATTCACTCTATCAATAACCGAGCCGGGTTTGGTGTATCATAAGGGATTTGCCTTGTCTATCGATTCCTACGGATTGGATCCAAAAAAATTATTGAATGAGGTATTCAACTCCAGGGATGAATCGAAAAAGAAATCTTTATTGGTTCTACCTCCTATTTTTTATGAAGAGAATGAATCTTTTTATCGAAGGATCAGAAAAAAATCGGTCCGGATCTCCGATTTGGAAGATCCAAAACCAAAAATAGTGGTATTTGCTAACAACAACATAATGGAGGCGGTCAATCAATATAGATTGATCCGAAATCTGATTCAAATCCAATATAGCACCTATGGGTACATAAGAAATATATCGAATCGATTCTTTTTAATGAATCGATCCGATCGCAACTTCGAATATGGAATTCAAAGGCATCAAATAGGAAATGATACTCTGAATCATCTAACTATAATAAAATATACGATCAACCAACATTTATCCAATTTGAAAAAGAGTCAGAAGAAGTGGTTCGATCCTCTTATTTCTCGAACCGAGAGATCCATGAATCGGGATCCTAATGCATATAGATACAAATGGTCCAATGGGAGCAAGAATTTCCAAGAACATTTGGAACATTTCGTTTCTGAACAGAAACACCGTTTTCAAGTAATGTTCGATCGATTACGTATTAATCAATATTCGATTGATTGGTCCGAGGTTATCGACAAACAAGA